TTCTCATAGAAAGTGCGTATACACTTAACAAAACGTCTTCTTCTTTGAACAATAAAGAGGGAAAGAAATAAAAAAAAGTCTAGTCTTTCTCAGTATCTATCTATAAAGATAGTAAGAGCTCATTCCATTGATTGAAATAGAAAATTTCGGAAGAATTTTAGGTTAGAAGAAATTTCCAATCATCGGAATCCCTTTCTTTTCGAAATACAAACACGGGAATCACTGAAATATCTCTTTGAGAGAAAGAGTATGATTCATATCATAGATAACTCCATTGGAGTCCAATGGGATTCGAAATTCAGAGATTTTGATTTTAAATAGTTCAAAACGCGTTGCAGAACGATCTATAAAAAAATTGATACGGTTTGATTCCTCAACTCAATTAGTAGTACTTCTAGAGCCCACTTCTTCCCCACACTACGAGTGAAAGGGAAAATGTAAAGACTACCATTAAAGCAGCCCAAGCGAGACTTACTATATCCATGTGAATTATGTCCCCTATCTCTATAAATACGAAGGAATTTTTCCATTATTCCTCCCTAATAATAGTGGAATCCATGGCGCAGAGTCAAAAAGGGATTCTGACCGAACACTATCGAGAAACCAATCCAATAAATCGATTATGATTTCGAATCGGGAAAGATTAAACACAAGCAAAATACGTAGTAAGATCCGAAGGGAATGGGAACATATAGGAATAAGAATAATAAGGCCTATTCTTTTTTTGTTTTGTTGACCTTAGTAAGTAAAAACAGACAAGGGAGAAATCACGAAAAACCAGAAATATCTATCTATTACAGACCTCTATTTCCCCATTTGATCCGGTACCCCCCTTCCCCATTATCGCTCTGAAAGAGGGGGCTTGTCTAGGGGTTGCCGCAAAGAAATTCTTTCTGTTTGCCCCTTTTTCTATAAAAGTCAATTATCAATCCAATCTAATATTGGTTGGATACCTGAGCACTCGGAGATTCTCGTGAGTCCGTCGTATATTGCACTTCCTTCCAAAACTCTTAATTGAATCAGATTTCCTATTCAGGCTCTACAATCTGATTCAAGATCCAGTCATTAGACACTCCCTTAGTAATAGAAGGGAATCGTGAAGTCTTGATAGACCCTCTACCAGTAGATTCGAATATTTTCTTGAATCCTAGATGCGAACGAGCATTCACACTCTTTTTGTTTAGAAAACCCTCAGACCACATGCTTAGAATCAACAAAACATTAACAGTCTGTTTCCTCTGCTTCTAACGGGGAAGAATTCTGCGAGTTCTATAAGCGGAACCGAAGAGAAGAAGAGATTTCGAGTTTTTTTGTTGATCAGGCGACACCCGGATTTGAACTGGGGAAAAAGGATTTGCAGTCCCCCGCCTTACCACTCGGCCATGCCGCCAAAATAATACAAAATAGATGAAAATTTTCCCAGATTGCTGAAGTTTTATTGTACTTGGATTTTGACTCCTGTTTTCCTTAATCCTTTTCCTAAAAGAAACACCCTTTTTAGATTTTATCCATCCCTTCGATTGATTGTATAGTATTGGAAAATCCACAATGCTAAAAACATTCTCTGGCTTTTCTATTGAGAAAAAAAATGTGGATTTTCAGCCGACAAACTTGAACCATTAACTATTGACTGCTTAGTTCGAATTAATGACGATTCTGGGATTTGAATCGCAAATTGTGTTTTCCTAATGACATAAGAAAATACAAATTGAGACAGAACTAATCAGTATTGATTTTTTCAATCAAAAAATTCTTCTCAATTTCAATTATAACAAAACATATCAGTATATGTAAACCCCAGAACATAAATTGTTACACAGATATCTATTATTTAGATATATTGTCTATAGGTAATTATCATAAAATTATCCTACTTCACTTCAATTTTTCATTAAATAGAAATTCTCTTTTGATAGAACACGACCCGGACTGTCCCGAATAGAACCAGCAATAAAAGAGAAGTCGGATATTATAGCTATCCGCATACGTGTTTAATAAGTGCAACCCTTCTTATACACTTCAAATCATATTCTATTCAAAAATCAGTAAAGTAAAGTAGAAATATTTCTCTTCTCTGCGAATCGTTTTTTTTTTGAATAACGAAATCTCTAACATAAAGACGGTTAAGTGCTACAAAAATGGATCCTATGTTGTTTCTGATTTTTCTGTCTTTGTATTTATCTCCCAAATACCGAATCCTTTTATTTTTCTCAAATTCGAATATGTAATATCATAATAATGGTATAATTGAAATCCTTTTTGTTTTGCTATTATATACAAAACCTTATGACTTTAACTTTAATAAGTCTAAGTGACAGAATTCTGTTTCTAGGACTGTTTTATCAATTCCTTTCCATTTTGATCTGTTGCAACTTCCAATTTAAGTAGAAAATTCTCTTTATTCCTCCGTTCAAACGTAGTTCATACATTTCATTCCAAATATGGAGTTGGATAAAATTTCATGTGATTCAGTAAACAGAATAGAAATTCCATCAGTGCT